CATTCGAACCACTGTTGGTCAGATTTCTCTTTATCGAGAAATCGAAGAAGCGATACAAGGGTTTTGCCAAGCTTGCTCAGTGGTACCTAATTTAATAGGAATCTAAGTTAAATAATTCTATGACATCGGTGTGAATTCTCAGATCCCTTTGGTTCAACTAGGACCATATTTCCTGAATTTCTACGCGAATCAAGTCGAGAAAAGGAAGTTTTCGAATCATTGACTTCAAATCCACTGTCGAACCCTACTCAGTAGAATATGGAGGTAGTTATGGCCGAAGGGGCCAATCTGGTCTTTCACAATAAAGTGATAGATGGAACTGGTATCAAACGACTTATTAGCAGATTAATAGATCACTTCGGAATGGCATATACATCACACATCTTGGATCAATTAAAGTCTCTAGGTTTCCAGCAAGCTACTGCTACATCCATTTCATTAGGAATTGATGATCTTTTAACAATACCCTCTAAGGGATGGCTAGTCCAAGATGCTGAACAACAAAGTTTTATTTTTGAAAAACACCACCATTATGGAAACGTACACGCGATAGAAAAATTACGCCAATCCATTGAAATATGGTATGCTACAAGTGAATATTTGCGACAAGAAATGAACCCAAATTTTAGGATGACGGAATCCTTTAATCCAGTTCATATAATGTCTTTCTCGGGAGCTAGGGGAAATGCATCTCAAGTACACCAATTAGTAGGTATGAGAGGATTAATGTCGGATCCACAAGGACAAATGATTGATTTACCCATTCAAAGCAATTTACGCGAAGGGCTGTCTTTAACAGAATATATCATTTCTTGCTATGGAGCCCGAAAAGGGGTTGTGGATACTGCTGTACGAACATCAGATGCTGGATATCTTACACGCAGACTTGTTGAAGTAGTTCAACACATTGTTGTACGTCGAACTGATTGTGGCACCACCCGAGGTATCCCTGTGAGTCCTCGAAATGGGATGATGTCGGACAGAATTTTTATCCAAACATTAATTGGTCGTGTATTAGCAGACAATATATATATGGGTCCGCGATGTATTGCCATTCGAAATCAAGATATTGGGATTGGGCTTGTCAATCGATTCATAACCCTTCGAACACAACCAATATCTATTCGAACTTCTTTTACTTGTAGAAGCACATCTTGGATCTGTCGATTATGTTATGGTCGGAGTTCCACTTATGGTGACCTGGTGGAATTGGGAGAAGCTGTAGGTATTATTGCGGGTCAATCCATTGGAGAACCGGGTACTCAACTAACATTAAGAACGTTTCATACGGGCGGAGTATTCACGGGGGGTACCGCAGAACATGTACGAGCTCCCTCTAATGGAAAAATTAAATTTAATGAGCATTTGGTTCATCCTACACGTACACGTCACGGGCATCCCGCTTTTCTATGTTATATAGACTTGGATGTAACTATTGAAAGTCAAGATATTATACAGAACGTGACTATTCCACCAAAAAGTTTTCTTTTAGTTCAAAATGACCAATATGTAGAATCAGAACAAGTGATTGCTGAAATTCGCGCGGGAACGTACACTTTGAATTTTACAGAGAGGGTTCGAAAACATATTTATTGCGATTCAGAAGGGGAAATGCACTGGAGTACCGATGTATACCATGCACCTGAATTTAGATATAGTAATGTCCATCTCTTACCAAAAACAAGCCATTTATGGATATTATCAGGGGATTCGTGCAGATCCAGTATAATCCCGTTTTCGCTACACAAGGATCAAGATCAAATGAACATTCATTCTCTTTCTGTCGAAAAAAGTTATATTTCGAATCCTTCAATAAAAAATGATCAAGTTAAACAGGTTAAACACAAATTCTTTAGTTTAGATCTTTCGGGTAAAAAAGAAGGGAGGATTTCTGATTATTCAGAACTTAATCGAATCCTCTGTACTGGTCATTATAATCTCGTATATCCTGCTATTCCCCACAAGAATTTTGATTTATTGGCAAAGAAGCGAAGAAATCGATTTATCATGCCCTTCCAACCGATTCAAGAACGAGAGAACGGCCTAATGCCCCACTCCGATATCTCGATTGAAATACCTATAAATGGTATGTTCCGTGGAAATAGTATTTTTGCTTATTTTGATGATCCCCAATACCGAAGAAACTGTTCAGGAATTACTAAATATGGGGCTATCGGGGCGCATTCCATCGTCAAAAAAGAAGATTTAATTGAATATCGAGGAGTCAAAGAATTTAAGCCAAAATACCAAATGCAAGTAGATCGCTTTTTTTTCATTCCCGAGGAAGTCTATATTTTACCTGAATCTTCTTCCCTAATGGTACAAAATAATAGTATCATTGGAGTAGATACCCAAATCACTTTAAATATAAATACAAGAAGTCGGGTAGGCGGATTGGTCCGCCTAGAGCGAAAAAAAAAAAAAATGGAACTAAAAATTTTTTCTGGAGATATCCATTTTCCGGGAAAAACAGATAAAATATCTCGATATAGTGGTATCTTGATATCACCCGGACCAGTAAAAACAAATACGAAGGGATCAAAGGAATCAAAAAAAGTGAAAAATTGGCTCTATGTCCAACGGATCACACCTAGCAGGAAAAAGTATTTTGTTTTGGTTCGACCGGTAATCATATATGAAATAGCGGGCGGTATAAATTTAGAAACACTTTTCTACTCGGATCTATTGCAGGAAAAAGAGAATTTGAAACTTCAAGTTGTCAATTATATTCTTTATGGTTATGGAAATGATAAATCAATCCGGGGAATTTCGGACACAAGGATTCAATTAGTTCGTACTTGTTTAGTGTTGAATTGGGATCAAGAAAAAAAGAGTTCTTCTATTGAAGCGGCCCGGGCTTCTTTTGTTAAAATAAGTACAAATGGCCTAATTCGTGATTTCCTAAGAATCGACTTAGTGAAATCCCATTTTTTCTATATCAGCCGAAAAAGGAATGGTCCCTCAAGTTCAGGATCGATCTCTGATAATGGGTTAGATCACACTAACATTAATCCATTTTATTTCCTTTATTCCAAGGCACGGATTCAACAATCACTTAAAAAAAATCAAGGAACTTTTAGTACGTTATTGAGTAGAAATAGAAAAAAGGAATGTCAATCTTTGGGAATTTTGTCATCATCTAATTGTTTTGGAATAGATCTATTAAACGATATAAAATATCACAATGGAATAAACGAATCAACTAAAAGAGATCCTACAATTACAATTAGGAATTCCTTGGGCCCTTTAGGAACAGCCCTTCAAATCGCGAATTTTTATTCATTTTACCATGTACTAACGCACAATCAGATCTCGGTAACTAAATATTTGAAACTTGACAATTTCAAACAGATTTTTCGAATATTTAAATATTATTTAATGGATGAGAAACAGAGAATGGTTAATCTGGACCCATGCAATAACAGCGTTTCTCATCCATTCAAATTAAATTGGTATTTTCTCCATCAGAATTATCATTCTAATTATTGTGAATGTTTCTTCACAATAATTAATCTGGGACAGTTTATTTGTGAAAATGTATGTATAGCCAAAAATGGACCACACCTAAAATCAGGTCAAGTTATAATTGTTCACGTCGACTCTATAGGACTAAGATTGGCTAAGCCTTATTTGGCCACTACAGGAGCAACTGTTCATGGTCATTATGGAGAAATCCTTTATAAAGGAGATACATTAGTTACATTTATATATGAAAAATCGAGATCTGGTGATATAACGCAGGGTCTTCCAAAAGTGGAACAAGTATTAGAAGTGCGCTCAATTGATTCAATATCGATAAACCTAGAAAAGAGAGTTGGGGGTTGGAACGGGTGTATAACAAAAATTCTTGGAATTCCTTGGAGATTCTTGATCGGTGCTGAGCTAACTATAGTGCAAAGTCGTATCTCTTTGGTTAATAAAATTCAAAAGGTTTATCGATCCCAGGGGGTGCAAATCCATAATAGGCATATCGAAATTATTGTACGTCAAATAACATCAAAAGTCTTGGTTTCAGAAGATGGAATGTCTAATGTTTTTTCACCCGGGGAACAAATAGGATTGTTGCGAGCGGAACGGACGGGACGCGCTTTGGAAGAAGCTATCTGTTACCGAGCCATATTCTTGGGAATAACGAGAGCCTCGCTGAATACTCAAAGTTTCATAGCCGAGGCGAGTTTTCAGGAAACTGCTCGCGTTTTATCAAAAGCAGCTCTCCGCAGTCGTATTGATTGGTTGAAAGGTCTGAAAGAAAACGTTGTTCTCGGTGGTATGATACCCGTTGGTACCGGATTCAGAGGATTAGTGCACCGCTCAAAGCAACGTAAGAACATTTCTTTAAAAAAACAAAAAAACAATTTATTCGAAGGGGAAATAAGAGATATTTTATTCCACCACAGAAAGTTATTTGATTTTTGCATTTCAAAAAATTTCTATGATACATCAGAACAAGCGTTTATAGGATTGAATGGTTTCTAAGATCAGTACTTTGAATTTTTTGCGGTCCTGTGATTTGTTACATTTACATGTAATTTGTTAATAGTAATAAAAAATAGCAAAGAAATTAATCGCTTGGATCGTGTATCAAGGCCCAACTCCGAGAAAAGGGAAGGTTCCATCGGAACAATTATTTATTTAAGGGTACCTCGTCTCCCCTTTTTTCTTTGAAAAAAAAAAAAAGAGAGGAAGTGTGGGGAGAAATGATAAGAAAATATTGGAACATTAATTTGGACGAAATGCTGGAAGCAGGAGTTCATTTTGGTCATGCTACCAGAAAATGGAATCCGAGAATGGCACCTTATATCTCGGCGAAGCGTAAAGGTATTCATATTACAAATCTTACTAGAACTGCTCGTTTTTTATCGGAAGCTTGTGATTTAGTTTTTGATGCAGCAAGTATGAGAAAACAATTCTTAATTGTTGGTACAAAAAAGAAAGCAGCTGATTCAGTAGCGCGGGCTGCAATAAGTGCTCGGTGTCATTATGTTAATAAAAAATGGCTCGGCGGTATTTTAACAAACTGGTCCACTACAGAAAAGAGACTTCAAAAGTTCAGGGACTTGAGAATGGAACAAAAGACCGGAAGGCTGAACCGCCTTCCGAAAGGGGATGCGGTTCAATTGAAGAGACAGTTATCTCACTTGCAAACATATTTGGGCGGGATTCAATATATGACGGGGTTACCTGATATTGTAATAATCGTTGATCAGCAAGAAGAATATACGGCTCTTCGCGAATGTATCACTTTGGGAATTCCAACAATTTGTTTAATTGATACAAACAGCGACCCGGATCTCGCGGATATTTCGATTCCAGCGAATGATGACGCGATAGCTTCAATCCGATTTATTTTTAACAAATTAGTATTTGCAATTTGTGAAGGCCGTTCTAGCTATATACGAAATCTCTGATTAATAATAATAGAAAGAAATTTTTTTGTGAATTCCATAGATTAATGGAATCTGGTACTCTATTTAATTTACTCTATTTCTGAATCGCACGAAAGAAATAAAAAAAATAAGGCGGGGATATTATGTGATTAGTTCTTAATCCAAAATATACAATTCAAGCGGGCACGGACAAGTAAAAAAAAGATAGTATAGTGGAATCAAAATAATTTCTTAAAAAGTTTTATTTCTTTCAGAGGATAATATGAATATTCTATCATGTTCCATCAAAATATTTAAAGGATTATATGATATATCCGGTGTGGAAGTAGGCCAGCATTTCTATTGGAAAATTGGGGGTTTCCAAGTTCATGCCCAAGTACTTATTACTTCTTGGGTTGTAATTGCTATTTTATTAGGTTCAGCTATTGTAGCTGTTCGAAACCCACAAACCGTTCCTACTGACGGTCAGAATTTCTTCGAATATGTCCTTGAATTTATTCGAGACGTGAGCAAAACTCAGATTGGAGAGGAATATGGTCCATGGGTTCCCTTTATTGGAACTCTGTTTCTATTTATTTTTGTTTCTAATTGGTCAGGGGCGCTTTTACCTTGGAAAATTATAAAGTTACCTCATGGAGAGTTAGCCGCACCTACGAATGATATAAATACTACGGTTGCTTTAGCTTTACTTACGTCAATAGCATATTTTTATGCGGGCCTTAGTAAAAAAGGATTGGGTTATTTTGGTAAATACATTCAACCAACTCCAATCCTTTTACCCATTAATATTTTAGAAGATTTCACAAAACCTTTATCACTTAGCTTTCGACTTTTCGGAAATATATTAGCGGATGAATTAGTAGTTGTTGTTCTTGTTTCTTTAGTACCTTTGGTGGTTCCTATACCTGTTATGTTCCTTGGATTATTTACAAGCGGTATTCAGGCTCTTATTTTTTCAACTTTAGCTGCGGCTTATATAGGTGAATCTATGGAGGGGCATCATTGATTAAGTTTCGAAATAGTCTTCTTCGGTTTAATGCAAGGCAATGCATGTCTTGCTCAAGATAATCTACTTCGTAAACATAACTCTATACATAAATAGACAAAAAAGTCTATACGATCTAAAGAAATAGATTACGATATTTGGAATATTTTAGAATTAAAAAAAAGGAAAGAGATCTAAAAGATCTTTTTCCTAAAATTAAAATTTGCTTGACTCATTTATATCTCCTTCCAATGAATATTCGTTGTAGATTGGCTTGATTGTTTTGTTCATTTCATTCAACCCAATCTTAGGAGTCATAATCTGAATAAGAATTCTTGATTTATTTTTTTTTAATCGCACATTGTAAATAAATNAAAAAAAAAAAAAAAGGTTCTATAAAGCGATTCCCATTTCAGTCGTTTTTATTCAATCCAACGATTAACCAAAAGAAAAAAACTAAATTACATGAAGAACGTAAAACTTCTATTTATATGCAATGATTCAGACTACTGAATTCGTCCATTTAGATCATTTAGATTAGATTGATTGTACCGATTTTAGATAACGATAAATAAAAGGAAAAGAAGAGTTTACAAAACATGAAAAAAGTGCGTTGTTTAGGTTTAGGAGGGTGGGATTAAAATAAACATATGTAATATATAATCTATGGAATCTGTCTAATGACTGTAAAATAAACCTACTTTTCTTTATAAAATAAATGTTTCTAAAAAAATGATTTTAGAATCAAATTGAATTTAAGATACAAAGAGTTGGTTTACGTTATGGAAGAAGGGCGTGTATATGTAATATTAGGCTAGTTATATATGAGCAAATAGATATATCTAATCTTAATCTGTCCCGCGACTACCAAGAATTTTGATAGGGATTCCAATAAAAGCCTTTCTTTTAATTTTTTCGTTTGAAACTGTGAAGTGAATAAAGAGATTAAATTAAGAATAAAGAAGGAAGAGTTCGAATTTAAAGAATGATTGATTCGGAACAAAGAAAGAAATGGAAAAACAAAAAGTTATATGAATTCACCAAAACTCTGTGGATAAAAACTAAAAAATTGATATCGAAGCAGTTCTGCTGATTCAATAATATCATTACTTCAATTTTGAACTCTTAGTTACGTTACTTTGACTGGATGACAATCTATCGATGGAATAATTAAATCATAATTTAGTGGTTGATTGTATCATTAACCATTTCTTTTTTTTGATGCGAGGAATTTATCATGGATCCATTGATTTCTGCCGCTTCCGTTATTGCTGCTGGGTTGGCCGTTGGGCTTGCTTCTATTGGACCTGGGGTTGGTCAAGGTACTGCTGCGGGCCAAGCTGTCGAAGGTATCGCAAGACAACCAGAGGCGGAGGGAAAAATACGAGGTACTTTATTACTTAGTTTGGCTTTTATGGAAGCTTTAACAATTTATGGACTGGTTGTAGCATTAGCACTTTTATTTGCGAATCCTTTTGTTTAATCTGATAAAAAATAACATTTTTGACAATTTTTTAATTTGCTGCTTGCTTTTTCGAATTATATCAAGATTTAACTCCTACAATTAACAATTAATTATTTATATTTAGTTTTATTGGTACAATAACCCACGGGAAGGGCTGATTGGAGGATGAGGAATTTTAGTAGACCGACTCGCTTTCTTCCTTCCCCTTCTCGCTTTCTTCGTCACCCTGTATTAGTTTATTTTATTTTAAAATTTAAAGGAAGTGTTATAACAAAAACAACAAAAACAAAGAAGGTATGTTGAAATTGAGACGAGACCTGATATCAAAGTCTAATAACTATTGTTCTTAGTTAGCAATTTTTATAAATTTACAATAAAAAAATCTATTTCTAATAAAAATCGAATATATTTTTTACTCGATTTACTATTTTTAAATTCTAATTCTAAAATATTTCTAAAATATAAAATAGATTTATAAATAGTAAATAAAAATTATAAATATTATGATAATTAAATAGATAATATTCTGTCTATAAGAGAAGGAGAGATCTTATGAAAAATGTAACCGATTCTTTCGTTTCTTTGGGTCACTGGCCATCCGCCGGGAGTTTCGGGTTTAATACTGATATTTTAGCAACAAATCCAATAAATCTAAGTCTAGTCCTTGGTGTATTGATTTTTTTTGGAAAGGGAGTGTGTGCGGGTTGTTTATTTCACGAATAGGCTGAATTTAATCAGCTGCATTTTTTTTTGAATTAGTAAAGAAAAGGTGCACGATCCTGCGAATTACTTATAAATAAATTAAAAAATCATCTTTAAGAACCATAGCATTTCGCAATTCATCAGTAAATATACTTTGATTCTCTATCAACTGATAACGTAGGGACATTAGCATGGTTAAAGCTAAACTGTTTGAAGTCTAGACAGAGCAAGGTACTCTTTCTACTAGTATGTTAATATATCAAAGGATTCTAAATGAAAGGATTCTAAATGAATAGTTGGGAATTTTTTTCGGTATAGAGCACTCATGTCGAAAAAAAATTGGAACCTTCTTTATTTGAAAAATGGGGATTTCCCTCATTCTTAATCGAATGTTGAATCGATAACCTGTGCATAAAGTAAATTCGTTGGATTTGAAGAAAAAAACAAGAAACAACTTTACTGACAATTACTTGTTTGGTCAGAAGAGTCCTACAAATATTCTGGTTTTTGATTAATTTTTTTTTTTTTTTAATTTTTGCATATGAATTATTAATCGAGAAGAAAGGATAGGCTCATTCCAGTAACAAAAGATATGGGAATTTACCATAAGTAATTGAAATAATTGAGCGTGAGAGCCAAATGAATCGAAAGATTCATGTTTGGTTCGGGAAGGGATCATGGAAATTTTGCAATGAATGGAAAGATAATCTACTTTCATTAAGTGATTTATTAGATAATCGAAAACAAAGGATTTTGAATACTATTCGAAATTCAGAAGAACTACGTGAGGGGGCCGTTGAACAGTTGGAAAAAGCCCGGACCCGCTTACAGAAAATAGAAATAGAAGCAGACCAGTTTCGAGTGAACGGCTATTCTGAGATAGAACGAGAAAAATTGAATTTGCTTAATTCAACTTATAAGACTTTAGAACAATTAGAAAATTACAAAAATGAAACGATTCATTTTGAACAACAAAGAGCAATTAATCAAGTTCGACAACGGATTTTTCACCAAGCCTTAGAAGGAGCTCTAGGAACTTTGAATCGTTGTTTAACCAACGAGTTACATTTACGTACCATCAGTGCTAATATTGGCATGTTTGGGGCGATGAAAGAAATAATCGATTAGCCCTTCTACCGTAGGCATTATCTTTTTTTTTTCAAAAAAAAATTAACAAATACTCATGGTAACCATTCGAGCCGACGAGATTAGTAATATTATCCGAGAGCGTATTGAGCAATATAACAGGGAAGTAAAGATTGTAAATACCGGTACCGTACTTCAAGTGGGCGACGGTATTGCTCGTATTTATGGTCTTGATGAAGTAATGGCAGGTGAATTAGTAGAATTTGAAGAGGGTACTATAGGTATTGCTCTTAATTTGGAATCAAATAATGTTGGTGTTGTATTAATGGGTGACGGTTTGATGATACAAGAAGGAAGTTCTGTAAAAGCAACAGG